GGTTCACTATCTTCCCACGAATTAGTGAATTAGGTAGGATTTTTTTTTTACAGAAACAGACAACGAATTAATCTTCATAAATTCGATTTCATCATAAATGCGAAATATTTATCTTAGAAAAATGACAAATAAAAAAGAAAAGTGCGGGAGAGATAAAAAGATGCAGGGTCGTTTGTCTGTTTGGCTAGTCAAACACGGGCTAGTTCATAGATCTTTGGGCTTCGATTACCAAGGAATAGAGACTTTACAAATAAAGCCTGAGGATTGGCATTCCATTGCTGTTATTTTATATGTATATGGTTACAATTATCTACGTTCCCAATGTGCCTATGATGTAGCACCAGGCGGACTGTTAGCCAGTGTGTATCATCTTACGAGAATAGAGTATGGTGTAGATCAACCGGAAGAGGTATGTATAAAAGTATTTGCTCCAAGGAGTAACCCTAGAATTCCGTCTGTTTTCTGGGTTTGGAAAAGTTCGGATTTTCAAGAACGAGAATCTTATGACATGTTGGGAATCTCTTATGAAAATCATCCACGGCTGAAACGTATCTTAATGCCCGAAAGTTGGATAGGGTGGCCTTTACGTAAGGATTACATTGCCCCCAATTTTTATGAAATACAAGACGCTCATTGAATGATAAGAAACTAATTACAACTTCGAATATTCAAGGAATATTTGTACATTTTCTTCTAGCTCAAACAGAGGAATTGAGGTTTCATTCGTATTCTTATGGATAGGCTAATAAATAAAAAGAAATAAAAGACAATACATCATTGAGATTCTCGATTTTTGAAGAGACTTTTTTATTTATTTTATTTCGGACGAGCCGAGACAATAGGATGAACAACAAGGGTTCTGTACCGTGAACTTTGTATCGCGCACATCACTTAGATGAACTCTAGAGAGTCGCATAGAAGGGAATGAAGAAATGGAATATGAAAGAGAATACAAAGAAATAAATGAAAGGGGATCGGCTTCTATTTGTACTGTAGCTGAGATGAGTCTTGGTTATTTCTATCCTTGAACTACTCTAGACCCGTCTTTTTGTTGGGCCTTTCAACCAACTATTTTAATCTTTTAATTAAATATGTATGAAGTATTACCATTCTTTTTGAATGTGAGAAGCCGCAGTGTGAACAAATAAAAAAGAAGAGGAAAGATAAGCAAATTTTGTCTTTTACTACATTATAATAGACACATTAGAATAGACTCTTTGCTCATTTTAAAAAGAGAAAAAAATACAAAATAAAATAAATAAAGAGAGGGTTTACTCTCAGATACCTAGCTAGATAAGTATGTATTAGGTCGATCCATATCAATTAATTTGTAGAGTAGATACTCATACAAATTAATCATATGCCAGGAACCAGATTTGAACTGGTGACACGAGGATTTTCAGTCCTCTGCTCTACCAACTGAGCTATCCCGACCATTACCGACGCATTATCCTCATAATACTAGATGACTTGGGTCTATGTCAATTAAAAATGAAAACAAAAAAAAAAACGAAAAAGTATTAAATTAAAGGTCTCGAACAGGAATTTCTTGGATCTTCAAAAGGAAGACTTTGTAAATTTCCATATGAGTAATCATATGTATTATGAATCATTCAAATCAAATAGGTATTCCTTGCTCAAGAGATTTCTACGTATATCATATATATCACAATATATCACACTATATCACAAGACTTGTGATAAGAGAACAAAATTCTGCTATGCTAGGATACGCTTGTAAAACGGCAAAGAATAGGATGAATGAGAAACATAAGGAACTTTGAACCACTAACAAAAAGGGTAGGATAAAATAAATAGACAGCAAACGGGCTTTTGGGGGTTGGGGATAGAGGGACTTGAACCCTCACGATTTTTAAAGTCGACGGATTTTCCTCTTACTATAAATTTCATTGTTGTCGGTATTGATATTGACATGTAGAACGGGACTCTATCTTTATTCTCGTCCGATTAATCAGTTTTTCAAAAGATTTATCAGACTATGGAGTGAATGATTTGATTAATGACTATTCTATTCGATTCTTTCTTCAACTTGGAATCGATTCACAACAATTCTTTTTATTTTTCATATTTTCATATAAATATAAATTGATTTTGCATATAATAGAAATAAAAAAAAATACGGGTTCGGTTCGTCTTTTTTGAGATAGTTTTTCATTAGTATACCTATAAAAAAATAGGTATATCTTGCATCCTTTCTGGAGTTTCGATATTCGATATAAGGATTCCTTTACCAACAGTCAACCCCATTTGTTAGAATAGCTTCCATTGAGTCTCTGCACCTATCCTTTCCTTTTTTTATTATTCTCGCTTGCTGAACCTTTGTTCATGTTTATTTTCGTAAAATAATAAAATAATAGGATTTGGCTCAGGATTGCCCATTTTTCATTCCAGGGTTTCTCTGAATTTGAAAGTTATCACTTAGTAGGTTTCCATACCAAGGCTCAATCCAATTAAGTCCGTAGCGTCTACCAATTTCGCC